ATGGGACTTTTTGGGGATAGAGGGACTTGAACCCTCACGATTTCTAAAGTCGACGGATTTTCCTTTTACTATAAATTTCATTGTTGTCGATATTAACATGTAGAATGGGACTCTATCTTTATTCTCGTCCGATTAATCAATTCTTCAAAAGATCTATCAGATTACGCTGGAGTAAATGATTTGATCAATGAATATTCGATTCTTTTTTCAACTTGGAATCGATTCACAACAATTCTTTCTTTTTTTATATAAAAAAAAAAAGATTCGGGTTGTCATTAATCATTTGGTTTGGAGATATTATTTCAGTACGTATATATAGGTTTATTCTTCATCCTTTCTGGAGTTTCGATGGAAGGAGTCCTTTACTAATGCATCGCCGCCAACTCCATTTGTTAGAACAACTTCCATTGAGTCTCTGCACCTATCCCTATCTATCCTTTTTTATTTTTTTATCGCTTTCTGAACCTTTGTTTGTTTTCAGAAAACAGGATTTGGCTCAGGATTGCCCGTTTTTAATTCCAGGGTTTCTCTGAATTTGAAAGTTATCACTTGGTAGGTTTCCATACCAAGGCTCAATCTAATTAAGTCCGTAGCGTCTACCAATTTCGCCATATCCCCCCTTTTTTTTGATTAGGATCTTATTTTGATACCGCCCTCCTTTTTCTTCCATTTATATTATGCTGGAACCGTTGAATTCATTAGATGGCAGTAGACGGCAGTTCCCTTATTGAAAAGCGTTTTCTCCTACTTTGGATTTCGTGTCTATCTTCTTTCATCTCTATCGGAAACTCATATTTGGTCCAACCGGAAAAGATTCTAATTCTATCATTTCTGTATCCGAAATTTAATTCAATATAGATGAATATCTACCACATATACAACATGTATTATATAATTATATAATTATATATACATAATTATATTATTATGTATATGATACATTCATACATGCCCCTGTTTCTATCATTTTTTTCGTGTAATTTAGAATACTTGAACGGTCGATTCTTTTTTTTTTTTTTTCGTCTTAGCTTTCGCCTTTCCGAATGAAAACACAGGAATGTTTCATTATGATCTGGGTTGCATTTAATTTATAGGGATTGAGCTTTTCTTTCTCCTTTTATTTATTCTTATCCTTTTCTTAGGGCAAACCTCCTATAACATAACTAAAAAGAACTAAAAGGGAAATTTACCATGAAATTGATTATTATAAATTGAATTTAATTAATAGTCATAATTAATCTATTGTTTATGGATAAACATATATTTGAGAAATAGATCGAAATTATATATCGCTATATTATTTGTTATATTAATTGCCATGTTCTAGAATATTCAAATATCCAATATTTTTTTTTTGAAATTCTATATTCTTTTCTACACTCAATTCATATTAATTATGAACAAACGGTTAATAGCTACATTATGATCTGGGTTGCATTTAATTTATAGGGATTGAGCTTTTCTTTCTCCTTTTATTTATTCTTATCCTTTTCTTAGGGCAAACCTCCTATAACATAACTAAAAAGAACTAAAAGGGAAATTTACCATGAAATTGATTATTATAAATTGAATTTAATTAATAGTCATAATTAATCTATTGTTTATGGATAAACATATATTTGAGAAATAGATCGAAATTATATATCGCTATATTATTTGTTATATTAATTGCCATGTTCTAGAATATTCAAATATCCAATATTTTTTTTTTGAAATTCTATATTCTTTTCTACACTCAATTCATATTAATTATGAACAAACGGTTAATAGCTAAAATTCCAGTAGTTTACTAAATTCCTATGTGTGTACAATTTATGCTACGCGAGCCCGCTTAGCTCAGGGGTTAGAGCATCGCATTTGTAATGCGATGGTCATCGGTTCGATTCCGATAGCTGGCTTTTCTCCCTCTGTTTGTTTGATTTTTTTTTTACATAATTGATAATAATAATATTGAGAATATTGAAAAGGCTTCTTCCCCTTTTACCAAGGGTCAACGATCTATTATCTCATAGAAATTTCCAATTCTAAATACATATTTTAGAAGTTCTATCTCTGTAGAACAAATAAATTAAGAAAAGAACCCCCCCCTTTTTCTATTATTTCTTTATTTATTTATATTGTCTATTATTTTTCTCTATACTTATATTTTTAATATAAAAAATATAGATATACGGTAATAAATAATATTTATATATACTATATATATATACTATATAAAGTATATATATATAGTATATGGTTCGGAGATTGATACAATTCATCTAATTATTCTTTGTAGTACAATACTTCAGTATATTTCACTTCATTTAGTTTAGTTTTAATTTAATTTTTAGTTGAGTTTTAATTTCATTTAGGTTTATGAAATTTCAATAAAATAAGGAGTCTTTATGTCGCGTTACAGAGGGCCTCGTTTCAAAAAAACACGTCGTCTGGGGGCTTTACCGGGACTAACTAGTAAAAAACCTAGAGCCGGAAGTGATCTTAGAAACCAATCGCGCCC